TAGAGTGTTGAACTTTTTCGTGGGGGGGGATTACAATTTAATGAGATTCTGAAAGTGAAAGGAGGGTTCATTTAATTTAAATTAAATAACTAAAGTTTTATCTTTTGCTGAAGAAGTTTTGATAGCTACGGATCACAAAAAACACTAAAATCATAACAGAAAAATGCATTGTGGAAAAATCGATAGTTTCTTTTTTAGTTCCGAAAATGAAACTAAAATTCAAATAGAAAAATAATAAATAGTCTTTCTTCTTTTTGTTGTTGCTTGAATATTTTATATTCAATTGAATATAATAAATAACAAGCATTTTTGTTTTCAAATCAAATAAATCATTATTTATCTATAATTCGTTGGAACAAAAAAAGGGGCCCGGCTAGGTACTGACCAGGCCAGGCCATCAGAATAAGAAGGGCCTTTCGAACAAAATCAACACAAAGATGTCTTCTTTTTTTTTTCTTTATTTATTTTTTATAGGCTCGTTCGAGCCCTTCCTTTATCTAAAAAAAATTCCTGATTTCTATATCTCTATAGAATAGAATAGAGAAAGAAAGACTCCTTACATTATGTGTAAGGTAGTAATTCTCTTTTTCAATTGGGAGAGATGGCTGAGTGGACTAAAGCGTCGGATTGCTAATCCGTTGTACGAGTTATTCGTACCGAGGGTTCGAATCCCTCTCTTTCCGTTTCCGTTGATGACTTGATTTATTTATTTATTTTTTCAAATCTTAGTTAAACGCGTGGAATAGATAAAATCCTAAGAAAATTTGAAAATTAACCAAGGAAAAACCCTTTGGATTTTATTCTTCACGTCCAGGATTACGTCCTGGATCATTAGATAGGAATCCAAAGATGAAGAGAGAAACAAAAAATATCACTACGGTATAAACGAAGAGTTTAAGAGTAAGCATTACACAATCTCCAAGATGATTTTTTGAAAAAAAAAAAGAGAATAGATCTTCCATTTTTCTACCCCATTTCCTATTTTGACACCAAGAAATGAGGTTTTTCTAAAAATAGAAATGAATTGTCAGAAATTCATTTGGAATAAGAGTTTTTCATTAACAAAAATTTCTTTCAGATCCAAATTCGATATTCTTAGGAGACCCTAATATAATAGGGTTAGGGTCTTTCACTGGAAAAAGGGTCAAAAAAAAGGAGGAAATGGGGTAAGCCGGATTTACGGCGACTATCCAAGAATTTCAATGTGTGAATCGAGGGTTCAGACTCTAAAACTTATCTGATTTTATCAATTGTTAGAATTTTTTCTCGAAGAAATCATGAATTTTCTAGGATATTATTAAGGATCTCATCGAAAACTTACAGCAGCTTGCCAAACAAAGGCTAAGAGAAAAAAAAACACAGGTATGACTGGCATAACATCTACGATTGGATTCAAAAAAGCATAGGCTTCGGGCAATTTGCCGAAGAAAAAACTACTCGAATAAAGGGCAGAATTAAGACAAATACAGATCAAACTAAAGATATTAAGCATAACAGACATTTTGTTCTTGGAGATAATTGCATTTTGATTGAGTTATTGATATAAGGAAAAAGGAAGAGAGTAAGTAAGGTATACAAAAAATCCTTCTTTTTCTTTGAACCCACCCAATCAAAAATCCTCCAATTCTCAAAGGAGAATAGGAGAAATCATACTTTCATACAATATCTTAATTGAATTATATGTAATGATCAATAAATTTAGTTGAATTCTATATCTATATGGATCAAAATCCTAGTAACAATCTATTCTATAGATATTTGGACTGGAGTTGACAAACAACCAATACCAATATTATTGTTTCTTAGTGTAGATTAGAAATTGAAATGGGGCGTAGCCAAGTGGTAAGGCAACGGGTTTTGGTCCCGCTATTCGGAGGTTCGAATCCTTCCGTCCCAGAAGCCATATCCATTTTTTTAGAATAAAGATTGTTTTCTTGAACAACGTTCTGTTTAAAGTCTAATGTTAGATAGAATGTGATTATTTTTTATCTTATATGAATTATATATGAATTATATGCATCATATCTTTTTTCACAAACTAAACTGAATCGAGTTCAAATGACACGCAGCTGGACCTGAATCTATTTTTTATCAGGTAAGATGAGAACATGGATCAAAACAAAAGAGTTTGAATTCAAAAAAGTTGGGTGGGCTTTTCATCATATGCTCATTCCCTTTGATATTTAGGGAAGTTAGTTACTTAGAAAAACTTTCCATCCCATATCTATTTGAATTTTCAATGATGGATGTATTTTGAATCGAGATGCAAAAGAATCTATATTCCCTATCTCTTATTATTTATCCCGTAAATGAGGGAGTCTAATTAGTAATTAGATTTTTCTCGAGATCTCTGAATTCGAAACAAGAGCGAGTTCTTGGTACTAATTAAATTCAATCAATAGGACTAAGTCTCTTAGTGGATTAGACTAAAGCTTGACTTAATTTGGACTTATTGTTTGTCTTTGGAACTAGACAAGTCATTTCCCATCCCGGATCAGGATTCCTTTTTTTTTATGCTCTATCATTCCCATAGAAAGAATAGGGGAGTGGATAGGAGCTAATCAGTATTAATTTAAATATCTGTGTCTGTCCAAATCTCATTAACAAATGATCAAATAACATATTTATATATGTTATGGAATCGATGTATTTTCTTTGAATCTCATTTGATTTAGGTATTTTTTTTTGTTTGGCTATAAGCAAGAATTGTAAATCTATGTAACGATTGGATTGAGGCAGGGGTGATTTATCCTATCCCTTTTATTCACTTTATGACAAGATTCGATTATTGAAATATTACTCAATCCCATGTTAAACAAAATATATATAAAATGAGGAAATGTTTAGCTTATATGTATGTATCGTTCTATTTTAATGACAATAGTCTTTCGGTTTTTGTGAAAAAGGTTTGGGATCCCTTAAATTATTTAAACTTAAATTACTTAAATTAAGTATTATAGAATATCTATAACAGTGACAATTGTTCAGTCTATCTGATAGATACGAAAACCCTTCCCTATTTTTTCGATTTTGATTTTCGCAATCAGATGAAAAGAATCAAGATTCAAATCTTACCTTACATCAGTTTTTTTATCCATCTCATGAAAAAAAAATGGGATTTCTTTCTTCTTTTCTGTGATCTATTTATCTATTTGAAATCAGTGATGAGTCAATTAAAAAAGAAAGACTTATCTTTCCTAAGATGATCAAATGTGATCCTTACTGTCCAATTTTCTTCAAATCAACTAATGATGTCTAAATAGGAACCTTTTTCCATTCGAAATAGTTTTAATAAATATTTCGAATGATTCCTTGTAATGTTGAATCTTTAGTACTCAAAAAGTAGGAAATAGGTCAATCTATCCTATTGAGTCACTTGAAGTTGCAGACTCAAAAAGAACTTATTTATTCGTTTATCTATTTCTATTTCTTTATATATATATGTTAAAGATGGTGTCTTGCTAAGACTTCTTCAGAAAAATCTTTACACATATCATATATAGATATAGAAGAAAAAGTATAGATTACGATGTCGATGTACAACTGAACCAATGACTATTCATGATTCCATGATTGAATCAATTCCATACCGGTTCCAAATTAGAGGAATGTTATGGTAAAACTTCGTTTGAAACGATGTGGTAGAAAGCAACGTGCGACTTGAAGGACAGATCCGTTGTGGATTTTTACATCCGCTATTTTATATTTATATAGGAATGAAGGTGCTCTTGGCTCGACATCGTTTGTTCTGTTCCACTCGAACCCTTCGTTTTTTCTTGGGTTGTAAATAGTCCACGATGGAGCTCGAGTAGAAAGGATTAATTCATTTCTCGGGGGCAAGGATCTAGGGTTAATGCCAATCAATAAATTGGAACAACTTCGTAAATATATCTTCGATATAGAAATGGAAAGGATCCAATTTGAGTAAGTTTCCAATTCAAAAGCAAAACTTGTTGGAATTGATCAAACTTTTTCGATCCAAAGTGTATCACGCGGGAATCAACTGTCCGTAGGATTCTTTGATAGAAAGAAATCACAAAAAAGGGTATGTTGCTGCCATTTTGAAAGGATTAAGAAGCACCGAAGTAATGTCTAAACCCAATGATTTAAAACAAAGATAAAGGATCCCAGAACAAGGAAACACCATTTTAATTGTCTCGATAGTCTCAATAACTGGATCAGACTGAAGAATCAAAATAGAATTTTAAACGAGACAAACAAAAGGGGGTAAAGACCACTCAATAAATGAAATTGATTAAATATTTTTTCCTTTAAGCTATTTGAGAGTTATCTAACTTGAGTTATGAGTACGAATGCTTTCTTTTTCATTTTCAGGAAGGAAGAAGAAAAAAAGACTTAAATCATAGTCTAATTGATTTTCTAGGCCCATTTGTCATTTATTAGAATTCCATACATAGACAAAACTTCGAATCAAATCATTTTTTCTCGAGCCGTACGAGGAGAAAACTTCCTATACGTTTCTAGGGGGGGTATTGTTCATCTACATCTATCCCAATGAGCCGTCTATCGAATCGTTGCAATTGATGTTCGATCCCGAAGAGAAGGAAAAGATCTTCGAAAAGTGGGTTTTTATGATCCAATGAAGAATCAAACTTATTTAAATGTTCCTGCTATTCTATATTTCCTTGAAAAAGGTGCTCAACCTACAGGAACTGTTCAGGATATTTTAAAGAAGGCGGAAGTTTTTAAGGAACTTCGACCTAATCAAACGAAATTCAATTAAAGAAATACCAAGGGGGGGGGGGTAGTGATTTGTATATAACTTTGTATAACTTTTTCTCTACTATTTTTTCATTTCCCCCCTTATCCTGCTTTATTCGTATCTATTTATCATTGCTTCTGTCGAATTCCATGGTCGATAACAACAAAACCTTAGTTTATTGATCATATAAATCTCAAATTCGGACATTTCATTTCTTTCAATTATGTGGTTTTCATTGGAATTTGACTAACCAACATTGATGGAATACATTAAAAAT